TGCAATGAATTGTTTCAAGACCTACTCGAATTGCTTTTTTTCTTTTATTGAATTGATCCCACCAGAACAAAATTCACTTGATTGATACATGTACATACACCTAGCAATTCAACATAAAATTCAAGATATTTCATCGAATCATGGAATGAAGAGATTCTACTTGTCTCCTGAACTAAATTCTTGGAGAAAAAAGAATTTTCTGCTTGATCCCGCTTACTAGATTTCTCGTTTGTTAATTTCCTGTCTTGGTGAGAGGGAGATAAGGATATCTCGTCTTAACAATGAATCAAATGAAAGTGAAAGAAATCGAATTTCACACCTTTTTCCTTTTCTGACGGACCAATCATTCCCTGAAAAAATCCTACTCTTCCTTATTATTTCTATTTTTTGTATTTTTTTTTTCTTTTTTATTTAGAATTTATAAAAATAAAATTCGAAATACTAAATAATCTAAACTAAAATAATCGAAATAAATTCAATTGAAATAATTCAAAAATAAAAAAAAAAAATACTACTACTAGATTTCTAATGGCGATTCTAATGAATAATTCATCAATGACGAATAAAAAAAAATTCTATGCAATTCTGAAAGCGGGAAAGATCCCTCGGATAGAATCATTCAATTATATTGACAATTTCAAAAACTTGATCATACTATGATCATAGTATGATGGCCGTTGGTCAAGCAGGCCCCCATCGTCTAGTGGTTTAGGACATCTCTCTTTCAAGGAGGCAGCGGGGATTCGAATTCCCCTGGGGGTAGGGTACTACGAAAGGAAGTTGATCATGGATTACCAATAAGTCTAAAATAGATTCTTCCTGGGTCGATGCCCGAGCGGTTAATGGGGACGGACTGTAAATTCGTTGGCAATATGTCTACGCTGGTTCAAATCCAGCTCGGCCCAATAATTCGCCAATCCGCCATGAGATGATATAACCCCCTTTGTACTTCAGAAATACCCGATCCGGAGATAAAAAAGAATCAAATTTTCTGCTAGATCCCGTATTTCCCTGGGATTGTAGTTCAATTGGTCAGAGCACCGCCCTGTCAAGGCGGAAGCTGCGGGTTCGAGCCCCGTCAGTCCCGACGGATCCAATAAATATATCAATAAATCTCTCCCTTTTTATGAAAAGGACCGGGGGCAGAATTTCATTGTCAAAGCAAAGGGGAAATCCTTATTTCTTTTTTCTTTCCTTTTGGTAGGAGAAAGACATATGCGGTTGGATTAGTACAATTATTGGTAGCATTATAGTCAGTATTCCAAGAAATGCTGGCCTTTTCGATTGCCCCCGATGCATGTAATGGAATCTAGTACTATACCTTTTTGAGGCGCGCATACACAAAGGGAATTTCTTTCTTGTCCAATACAAAATTGAATATAAGAAAATACTTTCCAGAAAAAATAAAAAAAAAAACAATTTATTTTTCTGGCTACGGATTTATGGAACCTCACTTACTAGTTTGAAGTTGAAAAATAGATTTCATGCAAATCGCACACTGAGCTTTTGGTATAGGTGTCCCGGGGCTAATAATCTACGAAGAAAGGAGGGGGAAGGACAGATCAACCAAAAATCCTACTCCTCTTAGAAAGGGGAATGAATCATTTTTCCGATTTTTCATTTTGTTTTAAGGCCCCATCGACGAAAGAACAAATCGTAAAATAGTAAATTTGATGAATATTCATTTTATACGGTCTCATCTTTATCACACTTCTTTGTCTTCCAAGTCAAAAATAGTTTCGTTCTAAACTCCTTTCTTTTTACATTTAGCTTTTATTGTTTGTTTGGGTTTGTAACTATGTGACCACTGGAAGTGGAAGAGCTATTTGATGAGACTTCATCAGATGATTGTACAAGAAGGAACTAGATAGATTAGAGAGAAAAAAAGAACAGATGATAAAAAATGATAAATAAATAAAGGAATTTTGGATTGGGTCAGGAATCCAAGTTTGAGGCGGTATGGATAAAAGAACTTCCTATGTTATACTATTCAATTCTCGACGACGAATTGATTTGATAGTTCAGATATTGTTATTCATGATATTGATCCGATTCAAGATCATCGAGAGGTAATATTCATTCATTGAATTTACAGGCCAAAAATTTATCATCTCTATGGGATTAAATCCCGAGTTATTCCGAAGTAAAAAACCGATGAGATTATGGAAGTAAATATTCTTGCATTTATTGCTACTGCACTATTTATTCTAGTTCCTACCGCTTTTCTACTTATCATTTACGTAAAAACAGTCAGTCAAAACGATTAATTATTAACTAATTTGAATGAAACTTGACTTATGAGTTCTTAACCAAAATTGACGAAATAAAATTAAATTCCAATTTCATGTCTTAAATGAAATGAGTGAACTAGAATCGGCAGTATTCTAATAGATAGATAGTATGGTAGAAAGATTCGTCTATTTCTTTCTACCATACTATTTATTAGTTAGATTGTAGTTATAAAGCTGCCCCCCGGAATAAAATAAAGATAGAGGCTGCA